ATGTCTTTGTCATTTGATCCAATAGTGTTCCGTTAGATAGGAACAGATTTGATAAATACTGATAACTCTCGGATAGAGTATTAGAACGGAAAGATCCATTAGATAATGAACTATTGGTTCTAAACCATCTCTGGCGATGAATCAACAATTCGAAGTGCTTTTCTTGCGTATTCTTTATGAACCAGCGTTTATATATAGATGTAGGAGGATTTGTTTGGGAAGCAATAAGCCCCTTTGACATCTCCTCATCTGCAAAGAATTCTCGACGTGAAAACACAGAGACAAAGGGCTGATCTTTGAATAGGGAAAGGAATGGATCCGCAGGGTCCCAAATGAATTGGCTTGTTCGAAAAAAGCCTTGTTCTTTGGAAGATCTATCTCGTGTCTGGTACTGCATGGTTCCACTCTGCAAGAACTCCGAATCATTCTCTTGAAGCTCATCCTCTTTATGATAAATGATCCGTTTGCCCCGAAATGACCCAGCCCAATAGGGAAATCCCAATTCAGTGGGCCTTTCGATACAATCAAATAGATTGCCATAAGGGCGCCATATTCTAGGAGCCCAAACTATGTGATTGAATAAATCCTCCTCTATCTGTTGCGGATCGAGGGCCCCTTCTTCAAACTCCGATTCGTATTTTTCATATAGAAATCTCTGATCAACGATAGAACAAGATCCATTTTGCATCATATCTAACTGATTCCTTGGTTCGGAACGAAGAAGCAATGTCACTCGATTATTATCAAACTGACTGCAATCTTTTTCTGTCCGTGAGGATCCCGCCAGAGCCAGAGCGCCTTCTACTTCTACTTCTAATAGTAATAATAGTAATAGGCCATGAACTAGATCAGAATCATTCTCAACGAATCCATAAGAAGTGATCCAATTTTTTTCATCGGGTCTGGATGAAGACCAAAGATCTTGAGCGACCGATCCGGCAGAACAACTCAAAAGATAAAGAAGTATCGTTAATTTCTTCATGCTCGTTCCAAGTTCGAAGTACCATTTGTACAAATAAGAATCCCCTCCCTTACATGATTTCTTCTTCATATAGATAGATATAGGATCTATGGGGCAATTACTTAGAAGTACATTTTGTGCAACAGCCCTTCCTATCTGATAGAAAAGGATCCCATGATCCTGAACTGATCTTATCTGGGATCGAAAATGCCAAGTTTTTCTATGAAGAGCTGATCTAATTGTATTAGTTTCTATAATGGATTTCTTCTGTGTAATACTAATTGATAGGGCCTCATTGATAAGTGCTACAAGATCTCGTGCATTGGAACCCATGGTTATGGACCCGAATCCAGTAGTATGGAACATCTTCTTTTCCAAGTGAAATCCCCTAGTATATGAAAGAATGAAAAAGTGCTTTCGTTGTTGTGGAAGAAGAAGCCTTCGTATCTTAATGCATGTATTTAATTTATTCGGAGCTATTAGAGCGGGATCCACTTTTTGGGGAATATGAGTCGAAGCAATAACAAGAATCTTTCCAGTGGAACATCTTTCACTGGAGAGATAGTTCTCTAATAGACCGAGGGATAAGTAATTCGACTCATTCACATGCAGATCATGAATGTTTGGAATCCATATTATGCAAGGAGACATTGCTTTTGCTAATTCGAATTGAAGGGTGATCTCAAATCGGTCTATTTTCGGCGTCATATACATAGTTAGCACATTCGTCATAGTTAGCAGCTCCATATCAATATCAAGGTCATCATCACTATCATCAATACCATCACTATCATCAATATCGTCACTATCATCAATATCGTCACTATCATCAATATCGATATCATCAATAAGATAACCTTTAAGCTTGTCGTCCAGGAACTTGTTCGGAAATACCGTAATGAAAGGAACATAGGAGTTTGTCGCTAGGTATTTGACCAAACAGGATCGTCCAGTTCCTATAGAACCTATCACTAAAATACCTCTAGAAGGGGATAGGGCTAAGCGGAGCGAAAAGGGTTTTCCATGAGGAGATGGGGAATGAAAACTATTAGCCCCACACGAGGTTTGTGAATAAGTGATTGTCTGATAATGAGCAAGGAATATCCGTCTTTCTGCTAAACAGGATCTATTGAACTCATAATTCATTAGATCCTTTTGATGAATGTCAACTAAGTATCGTAAGGAAATTGATCCCGGTTGTTCAATCATTTGATAACCAGAGTCATTCTTTGATAAATGATCACTATGAGTCAGACTCAATAGAATTTGATCAATCCCTTTTTCTGTCGTTAAGGCGGAGAACTGAACCAAGAATTCTCTTTCTTCATCATCAATCGAATCACTGTTCGCGACCCAGAATTCGATTTTCTCATCAATCCAATCACCGTTCACGTTTTTTCTTTTTCTTATCAATGAATAGATCTCTTTACTTGTACGACTTAGATGTCTCGTATTTCTCGAAAAAATGATTCGATTGATGGGATTTGGTATGATACTTACAAGATCGATGAGATTGATCTTCCAATATTTATTCTTAGA